ATTGTTTTAAGAATTCAATACTTCTACTAGAATACCAATATCTAGCTAGTTACCGCCTTCTCCGTCCCTCTTTACCAAACCTAATCAAGTACAGGAATATTAATCTGTTTTCCATCGACTACACCTTTCGATCTCGCCTTAGGTCCTGACTAACCCTCCATGGACGAACCTTGTGAAGGAACCCTTAGGTTTTCGGGGCATTGGATTCTCACCAATGTTTTCGTTACTCAAGCCGACATTCTCACTTCCGTTTCGTCCATTAAAATTCACATTTTAACTTCACCCTATAACGGAACGCTCCTCTACCGTAACAGTATTTTAACTGTAACCCACAGTTTCGGCGGATGACTTAGCCCCGTTCATTTTCGGCGCAAAAAGGCTCTACCAGTGAGCTATTACGCACTCTTTCAAGGATGGCTGCTTCTAAGCAAACCTTCTGGTTGTCTTTGCCTTTTTACTTCCTTTATCACTTAGCCATCACTTTGGGGCCTTAACTGGTGATCTGGGCTGTTTCCCTTTTGACAATGAAGCTTATCCCCCACTGTCTTACTGGTTGATGGAAAGCATATTTAGTATTCTTAGTTTGCCACGATTTGGTACCGCTTTCGCAGCCCGCACCGAAACAGTGCTTTACCCCTAAATAGCCCGTCATCAACCGCTGCGCCTCAACACATTTCGAGGAGATCCAGCTAGCTCCGAGTTCGACTGGAATTTCACCCCTAACCACAGCTCATCCGCTGATTTTTCAACATCAGTCGGTTCGGTCTTCCACTTGGTGTTACCCAAGATTCATCCTGGCCATGGTTAGATCACTCGGGTTCGGGTCTATAAATAGTGACAGACGCCCTTATCAGACTTGCTTTCGCTTTGGCTCCAAAAAGTTATTTTAACCTGGCCACTACCTATAAGTCGCCGGCTCATTCTTCAACAGGCACGCGGTCACTTTAGCTCCCACTGATTGTCAATTTACGATTTCATGTTCTTTTTCACTCCCCTACAGGGGTTCTTTTTCACCTTTCCCTCACGGTACTGTTTCACTATCGGTCATTTAGGAGTATTTAGTCTTACGAGGTGGTCCTCGTATATTCACACGGAATTTCACGTGTTCCATGCTACTTTATAATCATTTTTTTCTATTTTAAACTACTGGACTTTCACCATCTATGGTGCAGGATTCAGCTGCTTCGTTTAATAGTTTTTTTTTCAATGATTAGACTATTTCCGTTTCGCTCGCCGCTACTAAGGAAATCGCGTTTGCTTTCTTTTCCTCTGCTTACTAAGATGTTTCAATTCAGCAGGTTGTCTCTTACTTAATTATGAATTCATTAAGTAGTTATATAGGTTTTCCTATTCGGGAATCTTCGGATCAAAGTTTGTTTCCAACTAACCGAAGCATTTCGTTGGTATCCACGCCCTTCATCGACTCTAAATGCCTAGGTATCCATCGTAAATTTTAATATATTTGACCTAGTCAATATAAATCCAGTAAATAAAATTATTTTATTAAATTGGAGATAAGCGGATTCGAACCGCTGACATCTGCCGTGCAAAGACAGCGCTCTACCAACTGAGCTATATCCCCAATTTTAAATTTTTTTACTGGTGGGCGATACTGGATTTGAACCAGTGACCTCACCCTTATCAGGGGTGCGCTCTAACCAACTGAGCTAATAGCCCTGTTTACTTTAACTATTAAGTTAAAGTAAAGTTATTATTTTTTATTCTTTTTTTGAAGGAGGTGATCCAGGGCCACCTTCCAGTAGCCCTACCTTGTTACGACTTCACCCTCGTCACTAACTGTGCCTTAGACGTTTACAACGGCTTCGGGCCTAGTCAGCTCCGATGGTGTGACGGGCGGTGTGTACAAGGCCCGGGAACGTATTCACCGCAGTATAGCTGACCTGCGATTACTAGCGATTCCGGCTTCATGTAGGCGAGTTGCAGCCTACAATCCGAACTGAGATTAAGTTTTTGAGGTTGGCTGTACTTTCACAAGTTAGCATCTCTTTGTCTTAACCATTGTAGCACGTGTGTAGCCCGGGATTTAAGGGGCATGCTGACTTGACGTCATCCTCACCTTCCTCCAGCTTATCACTGGCAGTCTTGCTAGTTTCCTAAAAGCAACTAACAATAAGGGTTGCGCTCGTTACAGGACTTAACCCTACGTCTCACGACACGAGCTGACGACAGCCATGCACCACCTGTATCTATGTTTAAACTTTCTCGTCTCCAAAAAATGCATAGTATGTCAAACCCCGGTAAGGTTCTTCGCGTTGCATCGAATTAAACCACATGCTCCACCGCTTGTGCGGGCCCCCGTCAATTTCTTTGAGTTTCACTCTTGCGAGCATACTCCCCAGGCGGGAAACTTAACGCGTTAGCTACAATACTGCATTTAAAAACGCAATATTTAGTTTCCATCGTTTACAGCTAGGACTACTAGGGTATCTAATCCTATTCGCTCCCCTAGCTTTCGTCTCTGAGTGTCAGTTTTGGTCCAGTAGAGTGCTTTCGCCATTGGTGTTCTTACTGATATCTGCACATTTCACCGTTACACCAGTAATTCCCTCTACCTCTGCCATACTCTAGTCTAAAAGTTTCAACTGCCTGCCTAAGGTTGAGCCTTAGTTTTTGACAGTTGACTTTTTAAACCACCTACAGACGCTTTACGCCCAATCATTCCGGATAACGCTTGCATCATATGTATTACCGCGGCTGCTGGCACATATTTAGCCGATGCTTATTCATTAGATACCGTCATTATCTTCTCTAATAAAAGAAGTTTACAACCCGCAGGCCTTCATCCTTCACGCGGTATTGCTTCGTCAGGCTTGCGCCCATTGCGAAAAATTCCTCACTGCTGCCTCCCGTAGGAGTCTGGGCCGTGTCTCAGTCCCAGTGTGGCTGATCATCCTCTCAGACCAACTACTGATAATCACCTTGGTAAGCCTTTACCTTACCAACTAGCTAATCAGACGCAAGCTCATCTTTAGGCAGTAACCTATTTAACTTCTCAGCATATAAAGTATTAGCAACCGTTTCCAGTTGTTATCCTTTTCCTAAAGGTAGATTCTTACGCGTTACTCACCCGTCCGCTACTAAGTATTATAATTCAATGAACTATTATCTTCGTTCAACTTGCATGTGTTAAGCATACCGCCAGCGTTCATCCTGAGCCAGAATCAAACTCTCCGTGATAGTTTTTTAATAAAAATATTTTTTAATACTTAATTAAAAAATATTTTTATTTACATTAGTGTATTCAACAAAATTTATTTTAGCTTTTCAAATATACGCGAGCAAAACAGGTATACTTATGTATTAATATAGATTACCTCGAATGACATTTTTACAACTTAATTAATTAATATTTATTTTGTTTTAATAGTAAAACGCTATATATACTTTTCAAGGCTAGTTTTTGTAAAACTATCAGCTGACTGACCTCATATCTAAATCAATTGTAAAAATATCTAAGTTTGATCTTATTATTAAAGCAAATCCCTTTTTATTCTTTGTTCCATTCAACACCACTAAGAAGAGGTCCATCAGTAATGGGATTAAGCTTGAAAATTATCTTTTTGCGTCTGCGTCCCGCCATTTATTTATATTGTTTTTTTCTTTTTAGTCACTAAACTACTTTGTAGATTTGTTTACTTAGTCCAACCATAGGAAAAATTTTAAATTTAACCTCGGATTTTATTTGTAAAAATTAGTTGTATAAAGTTGTAACCTGGTAGACCCGATGCTTTTGCCAACCCTTAGTGCAAATATAATTTAATTTCTAAATCATTTTAAGTTAGACTAAAGATTTAGCAAATTCATCAATAAAAAAGTCTTACACTATTTGTTTTATTAATTATTTATTTTTAATAAAATAAATAATTAATAAAATAGCGCACTCTACAAAATTTGAATTTGAAACTCGCTTTTTAATTAGTCCGACTGCCTCTTTTGTTGAGGCAACGCTTTTAAATTCTACCCTATCCCCCTTGCTTTTGCAAAAGCAAAAGTTTTACGAGGGTAACGGTACCTGAGGGGGTCTCACTAACTTGAATGTAACCTCCTTTATAAAATTAAAGGTTTGTATTCGTATAAAAATACTACTAAAGAGTCTATTACAGATTCGTATGTAGTAGGTATCTTCATACGAAAAATAATTATTTAATGCGATTTAAATCTCGTTAAATAATTATTTTTACCTATAATTATAATAATAATTAATTTATATTTATTTAATTGTTTTTAGAAAGAAAAAACATATACGTATTATACAACAGGTTAAATTTTTCTACATAACTATAACCTTTGCTTTAGTATTTAGATTGTCCTGCTTCAAATTCAGATTTAAATTCCCCTGCTCCCCCTGCCCTTTGAGAAGGGGTTTAGACATAGGGGGATCATCAAAATCGTATAAAAGTTGATTACTCAAACTCAAACTCAAAGGATTGATCAAAAATTACATTTAGATTGGAAATTGAAAACCTGTACCGACGGGTATTAAATGCCCTAAAATAAGATTTTCTTTTAAACCTCTTAAAAAATCACGTTTTTGTAAAATAGCTGCTCTACTTAAAATTTTAATAGTTTCTTGAAAACTAGCAGCTGATATAAAGCCATCCATTTCTAAACAGGCTTTACTTATACCTAAAATAACGGGTTCATATTGAGATTTTTTCCCTTTTAAACAACTATTAATTAATTCAATCCAATCTAAATAAACAATGTCTCCCCTTAAAAGACCAGTATTTCCTGGATTAGTTATTCGAACTTTAGAAGTCATCTGTTTAACTATAATTTCAATATGTTTATCTGAAATATTTACTCCTTGAGATTGATAAACTTTCTGGACAGAATCAACAATATATTGTTGGATAAAAATTATACTTTTATATACTGCTTCTTTTTTAGAATAATGCTTTTTATATTTTTTAAATTTTAATTGAATCAATGAATTTAAACTAAATTGATCTTTTACATTTTCTCTTGCTTCTAAAAGTTGCTCAATTTTAGGAATACCTTGAACAATATCTTCAGTTTTTAAATTTTTATAAGTTAATGTTAATAATGGTGAATTAGTATTTACAAAATCACCTTGTTTTAAATTACAAATACAACCCGGTGATAATAATAAAGATTTTGCGCGTCGTAATAATAATTTATTTTTATTTAAAAAAATTACCTGACCTGATTGATTAACTGCAAAGTTTAACATAATTTCTTTTGAGCAAGGAACAAAATCACCTAATCTTACTTTAAATTTATTAATTCTTAAATAATTATTCAAATTTAATGGAATTTTATATGTTAAAAAATCAGAATTTGTTAAATATATTAATTCAGGAAATAGTGATAATTTTTGTTTTAAATTTTGTTTTAAATTAAATATGTTATTTATATTTTTATATTTTTTATTTTGTTTACTAATAAATTTTTTAAAATAATTAGAATAATAAAAAAAAGATGAACTATAACTTTTTAAAACTTCTCCTTTAAAACCACTTAACTCATATTTTAATTTAGGTAATTTATTAGTAAACAATGTCTTTTTATTATTATAAGCAGATACGTTTTTAATTTTATGTTTAATTAATTTTAATCTATTAAAAATACTATTAGATATTTTATTAATTCCAATTAATGATAAATCATTATAAATATCAGTAAATTCTTTTTTAACAATAAAATTTATTTGAAATAAAAAACTATTATTTTCAATTAAAAAAGGTCTAAAATTAATATAAATTTTAGCAAAATTTTGATTTTGCTTTAGATTACCCTGCTTCCTCTGCTTTTGATTGCTCAAACTCAAACTCAAAGGGTTTATCGAAAGTGAAATATTTTTTTGTTTTTCAGCATTAGTAAATTTTTCATATTTATTATTATAAACATTTAAGGTAATTAAATTATTTAGCATTTTTTTGTTAATATTATAAATTGTTGAACTAAAATTATAAGTATTATTTAAAAAATTATTTCTATATAAATAAATATAAGAACAATATGAAATAGAAAAATTACAAAAATTATTATTTTTATTCTTTAATATATAAAACTTAAAATTTTTTTTATAATTAGAATTAAAAATATAAAAAATTTTTAATTTTTTATTATTCATATTAACAAATATATTGTTATTAAATTTTTTTTTATAATTAAAATTTAAAATTATATTTATTAATAATAATATAAAAATATTATTAATATAAATATTTTTAAAACAATAGTAACCTTTTAAACTAAAAAAATCATAAAAAGTATAACGTTTTTTATTATTAAAATTAAAATAATTTCTTTTTAATCCATCATTTTTAGAAACAATTTTTTTTAAGCAAACTTTATGTTTATGCCCCCCTTGTGTATTCCTTTGGGCAATATCCAAAGGTAACGTTTTTAAATAATATTTATTATTATTAAATAATAAATAATTACAATAAGTAAATTTATTTAAAAACTTTTGTTTTTTTATTAAAATAAAAGGACTATTAAATATTTTTCTTTTAATTACACTATTAAACGGAAATTTTAAAATATAATAACGTAAATCATTTTGTGGTAATAATAAATTATTTTCATAAAAAGAAAATAATTTTGAAAAATTATTTAAATAATTCAAATCAAATCCTTTTTCAATTAAACAAATATTTTTAAATTTACTAAATTTTATTACTAAATTAGAATTATATTTAAATGTAATTTTTTCAATCAATAATTTTGGTTTATAACGACTATATTTATTCACATATATATTTGAATCAATGATTAAAAAAATACGTTTTAAATTATTATTTAAATAGTCTGTTTTATTATAATTATTAACTAAAAAATTTTTATTAATAAACTGATTTTTAAAATGTTTATTTAAAAAACTTGACTTATATTTTATTTTTTTTAAATTTGATGTTTGAAAAAACACTATACGATAAAATTTATTAATTAAATAAATATTATTTTCACTATTATTTAATCCCTTGCGTAAAATTTTGCAATTTGAAAAGTTCAATTTTTTATAATTTAGTATAGTTTTAATTTTTATTTTATAAAAATAAAATTTAGTAAAAATAAAATAATTATCTATATTTAAATAATTATTTTTTAATATTAGATTATTTAAATATATATTTGAACAATATAAATAAAAGTTTAAAAATTTAGACGCATTAAAAATAAAAATACTATTTAATAAAATTTTTTTAATTTTAAAGTTAACAAAAGATTTTAAAAAACTATTACAATTATTAAATTCAGTTTTTAAAAAATTATTTTTAAAACGAAAAGTAAAAAATTTATTTAATGTTACTATATTTTCAAATAATACATGTTTAGTTATAAAATGCCCGCTTGGAATAATCTTTTTATAATTTAAAAATAGTAAATCCGATTTATTAATTATATAAACCCAACCATTATAATTATTAATTAATTTATAATTATCAGAATTCAGGTCAAAACTTTTATTTAAGGTAAATAAACTATTATTTTTTATTTCTAAATTTTTAAAATCAGTACTCAATTTATCATTTTTAATATAATATAGGCTTAATAAATAACTAAAAATATAATTTGTATTTATTAAAAAAATATTTTGTATATAAATATTATTATATTTAGTTAATATAAATTTTAATTTTAAATTAAAAAATTTGAATTTCATAAAATTAAAAATATAATTTTTTTTAATTACCATTTTTTTATTAGAATTTGATAAATTATCAAACACCGTATTTGATAAATTTTTTTGTTCACAATTATTTTTTATTTGAATTCTAAATAAATATAAGCTATTTATAGGAAATATTTTTTTTATTTTAAGCGCTTTATTAAAAAATAATTTATTTAAAATATCACAATAACGTAATTCTATTTCAGATGAAACAAAATTATAGTTAAAATTATATAATTCTAAATTATTATTTTTAGTTAAGCCAGTATAATAATTGTTTGGCAAAAATAAAAAATCAAAAGTCGATTTATAAAATAGCCAATAATCATGATAATAATTATTATTAGCTAATAATAAAATATTTCTTTTTAAATAATCATTTATCCAATATTTTTTAATTAAAATATCTTTATTATACTGTTTATTAGTTAAAATATTATTATAAAATGAATTAAATTGTATTAATTTCCTAATCTTTTTTATATAAAAAGAATTTAAATAATTAGCCCATTTTATTTCAAATAAATAGCTTAAATTATAAATAAAATTATTTTTATAAAAAAAAATATCTAAGTTATTAATATTATCATATTTAATTAAACTATTTATAAAACTATTTGATGTATTGGTGTTATTATTTAATAATTTTTCTAAATAAAAATTATTTATTTTACTTTTAAATTTATTATTAAATAATAAATAAAAAAAGTTTAATTTATTATTTATATTTTTTTTATTTATTATTTTTAACTTATTTATATTTTTACTTTTAATAATAAAATAATCTGAAATAAAATGTTTTGATAATATATATGGTTTATTAAAAAAACAACTAGTGAAAAAATAAGATTTTGATTTATTATTATTAAAATTATTATAATTATATAATGTAAAAACTTTAAAATTATTATAATTAGTTTTAATTTTAAAACTATTATTAGTATAGTATTTAAAATTAATTTTATTAATTAATTCGTATTTATTTTTTAGTTTATTTGATTTTGAAAACCATATAATAGACGTGTTAAAGTTATTTTTTTTACTTAAAAAAAAATAAGTTTTATTAATTTGTAAATTTAAACTTAATATTTTTTTATCAAATAAAATATCCAAATTATTAAGCATATTTAACTGTTTATAATTACTATATTTAAATACTAATAATGAATCTAGTTTTAAATTGTTATTATAAAATAGTGATAAAAATATATTATTATATGCAATTAAGTTATTTATTGAAAAAGAAACAAAAAAATATTTTTTTAATTTTTTGTTAATAATATATATTTCATTATTATTAAACTTATTTAAAAAATTATAAAAGATATTAATACTTATATTAATATTTTTTATAAATTCCAAAAAAGTTATATTTGAAAAAATCAAATTATATTTCATGTTATTATTTATGTTTATTTTTTCTTTTTTCTTAAAATTTTTATTTTTATATAAATCTATTTTAAAGTTTGAAGATAAAAATGAATAAATATAGTTTGAAAAATAACAATAAATAATTTTTTTATTTAAATATAATATTTTTTTTTGATTAATGTTTAATTTATTATTTTCTAGTAGTAAATTTTTTAAATTATTATTTGATTTTACTAGATTATTAATTTTAAAATTTTGATTTAATAAGAAATAAAATATAATTGAAATATAGGAAATATTGAATAAAGTAGATTTTATAAAAAATTTATCTAAAAAAAAATTTTCATCCTTTCCTTTGCATATGGATATTGAACTTTTGATAAACCTCTTGCAAAAGCAAGGGTATCTTGACCAAAGGAATACACAAGATGCAAAAGCAAGAGGTTTATCAAAAGTTAAAAGTAGATCATTATTATTAACTTTTTCTAATTTACTATTTAAAAAGATTTGTTTATTTTTAAAATAAATAAAATTATTTTTTTTAAAAAATAATTTTTTATTTTTTATAATATTAGTTTTATTAAATAAAAAAAATGACTTATTAAAAAAATTATCTTGTACTTTATAAAAAAAATTAAAATTTGTTTTATGTTTTTCAAAAAAAGATAAAAATAAATAATTAAAATTATTTGAATTATATAAATTTGATTTAATAAAATAAATATTATTATTATTTAATAAAATTTTATTATATATTAAAATACTTTTTTGTTCTAAAAAATCCTTATTTATGTTTAGTAAAATATTATTATTACTATTTTGAAAAAGCTTAATATTTTTATAAAAAAAAATTATATTATTGGAAAAATTATTTAAAAATAAATTATATGATTTAATATTTAATTTTTTATCAACAGCTAGTAAATTTATACTAGTCTTAATATTATTATTTAAAAAATAAAAAGACCATGTTGGAGGTTTTATATTTAAATATGGTTTAACACTATGTTCAATTTTATTTGAATTATATTTAGTTTTGTTAAATAAACTATACTTGTTTAGTAATCTTGTTTCTATCTTATTAAATGTATTATTTAATTTTATATATAATATTTTGTAAAAAATAGCTAAAATAAAAAAATTTAATGACGAATTATTAAAAATTAAATAAGAAGGAGTTTTATTAAAATTATTAAAAATTTCCACTGAGTTAGAAATAGAATAAACATCTTCTAAATTATTAAATAAACTATTCTCACTAATATTAGTACCTAATTTATTATAAAAAAAACTTATTATTTTACCTTTTTTATTATTGTAATTTAATTCAAAAAAGTCTATTTTAAAATTACTAGATTTATTAAATATTTGTTTAATATCATTATGTTTAGAAAAATTTTTTAAATTTGAAATAAAAATTTTTTTATTTTTTTTAAATATTTTATTTTTTGAGTAATCATTACCTTTGTTAAAATAATGTTTATTTTTTAAATTTTTTAATTTAAATAAAACACTATACTGTAAATTTAAATGATTAATTTTTATATTTTTAAAAATATTTAAAATTGTTTTATTTTCTATAATAAACAAATTTGTTAAAATAAAATTAAAGGGCGTTTTAAAAATATAAAAATTATTATATTTTATTATAATTTTAAAAAACTTTGACTGATCTAATTGACAAAATGAAAAACAATTGATTGGTAAAATACTATTATTATTATATTTTTCAAATAATATTACTTTATTTATTGAATTTAAATTAATACATAATCTATAAATAAAACCGTAAGAATTTTTTTTTTTGTTAAAAAAAGGTAAAAAATAAGTTTTTTTTACTTTTTTTATATTATTATTAAAATTATTATTAGAATTTGAATATTTAAAAAGATATTCATTAATATTTGAATAAATTTTTTTATTTTTAACCTTTGCTTTTAGATGACCATTACCATGACCATAACCATGACCATGACCCCCATGTGTATTTGTATTCCTTTGGTCAAGATACCCTTGCTTTTGATTACTGAAGAGGTTTATCAAAAGTTCAATATCCATATCCAAAGGGAAGGCAAAAGTAGATAATTTTTTAAAATTATTTTTAATAAACTTTTTTTTGAAAATATTTGATACTTGAAAGTAATCATAATTTATAAATAAATTAGATTCTAAAATCGAATAATATAAAATTTTATTATTGTTGATTTTATTATAAAAATTAAAAATCTTTGCTTTTTTATAATCAAAATTATTTGAATTAAAATTATATTTACTTTTTTTTATTTTATTTGAATAAGAATTATTTTTATACAATAAGTTGTATAAACAAATAAAATTATTAAAAAAAATAAAATCTCCGGCTTTAATAAAAAGATTTAAAGGCTTTAAAATATTTTGTTTATTAGATGCTAAAACCCATAGTTCACCAGTTTTTGAATTTACATATTTATTTAAATTTGTATCTGTTTTATTTAATAAATTAATGGATTTACTATTTTTAAAACGAATTTCACCAGAAAACTCAGAATATATAGTTTGGAAAATATCTACACTTTGCTCTAGTTCAGTTATAAATCCTATAGGTTCCGCTAATACTTGATTTTTATAAACTTTTTGACCTTGTTTAACAAATAATAATGTAAATAAAGGCAAAAGAATTTTTTTTATTTTTAAAGTTTTTGATTTTAATAAACAAAAACCTTTTTGCTTTGTTAAAAAAGCAATTTTTCCATGTGTAGTTCGAACAAATTTACCGTTTATTATATTTGGGAATTCAATATAACCATCAAATAGTGCACGAATTTCATTTGAACTTTGACCTGAAAAAACACCACCAGTATGAAATGTACGCATTGTTAATTGTGTACCGGGTTCTCCAATTGATTGAGCAGCAATAATACCCACCGATTCACCTAAAGAAACCAAACGATTAGAAGATAAACTCCAACCATAACAAAGTTGACAAACATAATTTTTATCTTGGCAGGTTAGCGGTGAACGAACTAAAATTGGTTTTTTACTTTTTAATAAAACATCTATAAGCTGAGTGGTAATTTCTTGATTTCTTAATGCAATTTTTTTAGTTTGTGACTTTTCAAATTGCAAAATTTTTTTTTTACGCAAGGGTTTTAAAGATTGTTCTGTTTTAAAAAAACAATGTGTATTTGATTTTATTAAAATATCATAGATATCTTCTGCTAATACGCGACCAATTAATCTATTTTTTAATGATAAAAGTTTTTTATTATTATTTGTTTTTAAATCATATAAATAAATACCTCTTAAAGTTAAACAATCATATAAACGAATAATAACATGTTGAGCAACATCTACTAATCGACGTGTCAAATAACCAGAAGTAGCAGTTCTTAAAGCAGTATCAACAACACCTTTTCTAGCACCATAACATGAAATAACATATTCAGTTAATGTCAAACCTTCGCGAAAATTACTTTGAATTGGAAAATTAATAATACGACCACTTGGATCAGCCATTAAACCCCTCATACCGACTAATTGACGAACTTGTGAAATATTACCACGAGCTCCAGAAAAGGCCATCATATAAACTGGATTTAAAACATCTTTATTTTTAAAATTATTAATTACTTCCTGTTTTAAAAGTTCGTTAGTATTATTCCAAGTATCAATTACTTGTGAAAAATATTCAATAGATGTTAAATAGCTTTTTTCAACATCTTGATTAGTATAATTTAATTTAGATTCAGTGTTAAATAATAATTTATTTTTTATTAATGGAATTTGTAAGTCATCAATACTTAATGACAAACCAGCTTTTGTTGCATAAGAATAACCTATTTTTTTTAAAATTTCAACTAAATCAACGGTTTTTTTTTCTCCAAATAATGTTATTGACCAATAAATTAATTTTTTTAATCTACTTTTATTAAAAGTTTTATTAAAATAAAGAAAATTTATATTTTTATTTTTAATCATTTTAATTTATATATATATATAAATATAATAATATATTTTTTATTATTATACTAAAATTTTATTATTTATACCTATAAAATAGGACTATAATTTAATCAAATAATACTTCAAAAATTAATTTATTCATTAATATACGGCCTGGTGTTGTTTTAATATAAATTAAAGTTTTATTAAACTGCCAATTATAATATAATTTGTATTCTGAATAAATTTTACTTATATTACCACGTTTATCAATTTGTATTTCTAAACAATTTTGGCTATTTAAATTAAATTCGATTTTCTTATTATATTTTAACCAAATTAAAGTATGTAGCTCTAATAATTTTTGATTAAATAATTGAAAAACCTGATTAATATTACTAAAAATTAAAAATAAGTTTTTATTAATTATTGTTAATTTATCGTGATTATTTATTTTATATAATAAATAATTGTTAAAATAATTAAAATTTTTTATTCTTTTTATTTTATCTAAAGTTGTAAGATAATAGCAACCTAGTACCATATCTTGACTAGGAACAATTATAGGATCCCCTGTAGCAGGAGACAAAATATTATTACGGCTACATAATAGTCTCCAAGCTTCGGAACAAGCTTCATAAAAAATAGGAACATGAACAGCCATCTGATCTCCATCGAAATCAGCGTTAAAAGCTGAACATACTAATGGATGTAATAGAATTGCTCTACCAGAAACTAGCTTTGGTTTAAAGGCTTGTATACCTAATCTATGTAAAGTGGGAGCACGGTTTAATAAAACGGGCCGATTTTCCATAATTAATTTAATAATATTCCAAATTATTTTAGATTTATTTTTAATTAATCTTTTAGCATTTATAAAATTTTTAGCAAATTTTTTTAATAATAATTGACGTATTAAAAAAGGTTGAAATAATTCAATCGCCATTTCTTGAGGTAATCCACATTCATATAACTTTAAATTTGGGCCTACAACAATAACAGATCTACCTGAATAATCGACTCTTTTGCCTAGTAAATTTTGTCGAAAACGACCTTTTTTACCTTTTACCATATCAGATAAAGATTTTAAAGGCCTATTATTAGACGAAGTAAATAATTTAGAGTCACCCTTTCCATTTTCAAGTAAAGCGTCAACTGATTCTTGTAATAATTTTTGAGCATATCTCATTTCTGGAGATACGTTTAAAGAATAAAAGTCATTAGATAATCTTTTTAATCTTTCATTTCTAAATATTACTTTTTGATACAATTTATTTAAATCTGAAACTGCAACTTGTTGACTATCTAAAACAAGGATTGGACGTAAATCAGGAGGTAAAACTGGAATAACATTTAAAATCATCCATTCAGCTTTAACTTCTTTTTTTAAAAAAGGTTGTAATAATTTTAAACGACGGAAATAAGTAGCTCTTAATGAGCGTAAGGTTTCTACTTTTCTAAAAATTTTAATAAATTTATTATAGTCTTTTAATTTTAATAAAAATTTATTATTAAAACTATTGTTTTCTAATTTTAAACTTATTTTATTTTTACTTTTTTCAAAATTATTACCATTATCATTAAAAAATATTCGAAATTTTAAAAAATTTTCATAATATTTTATTTGCTTATTTAAATTTAAAACTTTATTTTTAATATTAGAAATTAATAATTCAATTGAAATAAATTGTTTAGTTTTAATTATATTAGGATTTTTATATAAACATAAAAAATAATAATTTTTTTTATTATTTTTATTTAAATTCATTATTGAATAATTTGAAATCAGTTTGTTTTTATTATTGTCTTTAATATTAGAACAATAAAAATTAATATCGAAAGTTTTTAAAATATTTTGAATTGCAATAGCTCCTATTTGAGGCTGATCAAAACATATACTACGATCAATATAACAAGGTATAATTTTATCATTTATAGAAGCAGATTTAGTAATATAAAATAAAAATGTTTCCCAATCAGTTTGATTATTCCATAAAAATAATTGACTTATTATATAATATTTATTAAATTGTAACTGGTTTTTAAGTATAAACTGCTCTATTAAATTATTAAAAGTAAAATAATCTAAACTATTGTTTGATTTATTAGAAGATGTTATTTTCATATTTTTTAAATAATCAAAACATAAATATTGTTCATAAATAAAATCTTTTTCTTTAATTTTAATTTTATTATTTAAAAAAAAAGATTCTTTTAATTTAGAATGCCAAATAATATTTTTAATATATATATAAGTACTAGAAAATGTATCTTCTATTTCGATTTTATTTAACATTAATTCCATGTTTTTATAGTTAATATTATTTTCATATTTAAAATCATAAGAAAAATTAATAAATAAATTATCGTAAATACCAAAAAAAGAAATTAATTTTTGTAATACTATATTTTTAGAAATATAAAAGTCATCATTTATAAAACTTTCATTTATATTTAATAACTTATTTGTTTTTTTATAAAAATTATTATCTTTTAAATCCAGTACTATTTCATTAAAAAAACCGTTTTTTTTAGAATTTTTTAATAAATATTTAAAATCTTTTTGTAAAATATTAAGACATATTTTTAAATCAAAATTATTTGTTTCTTTTTGTAAAGTAATTAAATATTTTTTATCTAACCAAATAAAAGAAAAAAAGTTCAAATTATTATTTAATTTATTCAACCACGCTTTCTTTTTCTTAGGAACAGGGTTTTCTTCTTCTAAATCATATATATCAAAATTTTTTTTTACTTCATTACTTATATTATTTTGTGAATTAATTTCTGTATCAGTTTTTGGTGAAACTGCAACCAATTCTGTTAATGCGCCATAGTTGCTAAAAAAAAACGCAATTAATTGTTTTTTTTCATTATAAATTAAATTTTTATAGTTATTGTCTTTATAATTACAATTGTTATTTTCTATTAAATCACATTTTGAAATTAAAAGTTTTTTAAATAATTTTATTTTAGAAATAATTAAACTTTTTTGAATTGTTGTAAATAATATTGAAGTTATAAATTTACGAAATTTATTGTTACCTAATGGATTTTTTAAATAAGATTCAATATTATACTTATTATTATAGTAAAAATTTGCATAATCTAAGTTATTTAAAATAATAGAATTATTAAAGTTCAATTTTTTTTTATTAATTTTAAAATATCTAGGAATAAAATAAAAATTAAAAATTTTATTTTTATTTTTAAACCCGTTTTTATTTTGTATATTTAAATAAAATTGTTTAAATAATTGATTTTTTAATTTATTTTTTAATTTAATATTAACTAAATCTGATTTTTGATCTTCTAAGTTTCTATGAAAATTTAATAATAATAAATTAGGATCAATAGTTTTTAATTTTTCTGATTGTATATTTTTTATAGTACTATTACCCTTGCTTTTGAAATTTGAAAAGTCAAATTCAACTTGTTTTTTTTCATCTAAATCAAAATTATTTTCAAATTTAATATGTTGATTTTTAAATAAATCATAATTTAAACATAATTTATTTGATTTATTATTAATATAAAAATTAGAATTGTTAATAAAATTAAACTCATATTCAGAATATAAGTTTTTTAATACATTTTGAAATCTAATTATAGAAAAACAATATTGATTAATTTTTACTATATGCTTTTTATTTTTTTTTAATTTTTTTTTATATGAAATAAGTTTAAAAAAACATACATCTGATAAAGTATTATAATTTTTCTTTAATTTCAAAGGTTCTTTATGTTTATTTTTAAATTTATAATTATTATTAATAGTATATTCATCTTTAATATATTCATCTTGATTATAATGCTTTTCTAATAAAATTAAATTATTAATTATATGCATATTATAATATTTAATTTTATTTTTTATTTTACTTAAAGTAATATGAAGTTTTTTTATATCAATTTTTTTAGTATATTTAAATTTAAATATTTTATTAGTTTTTATAAAATTTGTCTTTTCAAATTGTGAATACGTTTCATAAAAATTAGATAAAATATTTGAACTATATTTTATCTTCTTATTTTTAATCTTTGCTTTTGCTGCTTGGATATCGATATCTATATCCCTTTGGGCTTGGGCTTGGATAGTTATATTACTTTGGTCAATATCAATATCCAAAGGAAAGCCAAAAGTTTCAGGTTTATCATTATACAATAAAGAAAAATTTTTATAATTGTTAAAATTTTTCTTTTCATCATTTAAATAAAGCCACCAAGTGAATGTTACTAACTTATGTTTATAATTTTTAAAATTTATTTTTTTTGAATTTTTAAAATTATTATTATTAAACATAAAAAAATTTAAAATATTATTATTTATTATTATTTTTTCTTTATTAATATTAAAAAAACAATAACCACTTTGAAATATTCTAAAAGGAGATTCTTGAAAATTAGAAAAATTAACAAACATATTTATATTATTAAAATAAGTTTTATTTTTTGACTTTATATTATATATTAAATTAATATTTTCTAATATATCAGTATTATTTTTTTCTCTTTTTAAATTATAATTATTTATTTTAATTAAATTACCATTAGTAATAAAAAAACAGTTTTTTTTATTTAAAATTAATTTTTGTAATATTTTATTATTATTAAATAATAAAATTGGAAAATCGAGAGAATACGAGTTTTTTTTTAAAATTATATTTTTAACCTTATAACTGTTTTTATTAAAACTTAATAAATCTTTATTATTTTTATTAATATTTAAATCTAATAAATTAAATTTAAAATTATTTTTTAAAACACTATGAATAATTAAATTTATTGGATTACTTAGCCGTAAAATAATATCTGGTTGATTGTTTAATTTTATATTATTAATCCAATTTTTATTTAAACCAATAACATTATTTTTGAATTTATAAAATTTTTTTAATTTATAAATTTTTTTATAATCTTGTTTTAAATTAATATTATTTCTATTTTTAATAAATAAATTATTATTATTTAATAATAAAAAATTATAATTATTATTAAAAATTGATGAATTTAAAATTGATTTATCACCTATTAAATTATTTTTTAATATAGAAGAAAAATTTATATAATTTAAATTATGTTTAAAAGATTTTACTTGAGTTGATAAAAACTCTAGACAATATGCAACAGACTCTAAATTCTTTCTCTTAAAATTTAAAATAATAGAAATATAACTTATAGATCCTTTTAAATACCATATATGCGTTACAGGAGAAACAAGTTCAATATAACCTAATTTATATCTTCTACTTGATAAATCTTTTAGTGATCCAAAAATTGTTTCGCAAAATAATCCACCTTTTTCAGGTTTTAATGTTTTATAATTGAATGTTTTTGGATTTAAAATTTTTCCTTTATTTAATTTTTCTTTTATACTAGTATTTTTTGTATCAATTTTATTAGTCTTTAAGGGATTTATTTGTGTCCACTGTTTTATTTTTTTAGGAGATGCTAAGCTAATTTTTATAGATTGAAATTTTAAAAAATTAGATTCATTTTTAGATTTATTGATTAAAAAATTTATATTCATAAAAAATCTTTTTTATTTTTATATAACTTTTTTATAATATAAGACTTTATAAAAAATTTATATCTATTTTTTCAGGTTTACCTGTAGATGCTATCTTATAAATAGAAATATCTAAACAAAGAGCTTGTAACTCTCGAATTAAAACTTTAAAAGATTCTGGAGTTCCACATTTAATTGACTTATTATTAAGAATTGATTTTGTTAATTTATTTCTTCCTTCAATATCATCCGATTTTATAGTTAATAATTCTTGTAAAATATAAGAAGCTCCAAATCCTTCTAAAGCCCAAACTTCCATTTCACCTACTCTTTGACCACCCTGTTTTGATCTACCTCTTAATGGTTGTTGAGTAATTAAAGAATAAGGACCAGTTGAACGAGCATGAATTTTTTCATCTACTTGATGAATTAATTTTAAAATATAGGCTTTACCAACTGTACTTGGTTGTTCAAAGCAATCACCCGTACGACCATCAAATAGACGTATTTTGCCTGGAAAATTTGGATTAAATAACCAATATTGTCCTGTTTTAATACGTGCTTCATATAATTTTGAATATACTAAACTTCTTGATGCTTCAGAACCATATATTTCATCAAATGGTTGTATTTTATAGCATTGGCCTAAATAAGTTCCAGCTAACCCTAATAAACATTCAAAAATTTGCCCTACGTTCATACGTGAAGGAACTCCTAGTGGGTTTAAAACTAAATCTAATGGTGAACCATCTGGCAAATAAGGCATATCTTCAGACGATAAAATGTTAGAGATTATTCCTTTATTTCCATGTCTTCCAGCGATTTTATCACCTACTTGAATTTTTCTTTTCTGAGCAATATAGATATGTACTTTTGTTATTTTTTTTATTTTATTAGGTTTATTTTTAATATCATATGAGCTATTTGATAATAAATAATTACTTTTTTTAAATCCAATTTTGAAAATAAAATTATATAAAGACGTTATAATAAAATTAGGATTTTTATTTTTTAAAAAATAAAAAATTTTCTTATTAAAAAAGTCTCTATTTTTTAATTTATTTAATAAAAATGAGTTATGAAAAATCTTTAAATATTTTACTTTTTCATAATTATTTAATTTATTTTTTTCTCTATTAAAAAAAGGAAATAACAAAATTCTTTTTCGTTTTTTATATTTAATTGTATTATTAATCTTTTTTTGTTTTAATAAAAACTTTTCAATATTGGTTGATAATTTTAATTTTTTTTCTTTTTGATTATTTATATGATTTGATTTATAATAAAAATTATAAAAACCATTTAAATAAAATTTTTTTTTTATTTTATTATTTACTTTATTATTTTTTGTTAGTTTTAATAATTTATTTTCAAAAAATAAATTTAATTTTTCTATATTTAATTTTGAAAATTTAAAACTATGTTTTAAATAAAAATTTTTTTTTTTCAAAAATTTATAAATAAAGAAATTTTTATTTTTTATTATTGTTTTATGTTTTTTTAATAAATTATTATTATCTAAAATATTAAAATTACAAGGTGTTTCTTTTTCTATTAATTCAATATGAACAACACGACCTTTTATTCCTAATGGCACACGTAATGAAGTATCTTTTGTTTTTGGTATAGATTTTCCAATTATATCATATAGTAATTTTTCATATGCTGATAATTTTTTTTCAAAAATTTTAGTTCCAATTGGAGAAACTTTTCCAACTAAAATATCCCCTTCTTCAACCCAAGTGCCTAGTTTTACAATACCACTATTATTTAAATAATTGAATGAGTTTTTTTCATTTAATTTAGACGTAAGTTCTTCAGATCCAAACTGAGTATCTCTAATTTCAGTTTCATATCTTTCAATATGTAAACTTGTAAAAATATCATCATAAACTAACCTTTTATTTATCAAAACGGCGTCTTCAAAATTATAGCCTTCCCAAGGTAAATAACCTATTAAAAGATTTTGACCAATTGATAATTCGCCTTGACAACTTGTTGAATTATCAGCTAAAATATCACCACTTTCTACCCATTGACCTTGCTCAACAATTGGTCTATGCACTAAATAAGTATCTTGATTTGATCTAGAAAAAGAATCACATTTATAATTTAATTTAACTTTTAAACTTTGCTTCTCTTGCTTTATATTTATATTACCCTGCTTTTGAAAGGGAAAGGGAGTCATCAAAAGTTTTTTATTTATTAAATTAACATAGGTAGATTTATAATTTAAAATAGAAACATTTAAAAAAATATTTTTAAAATTGAAATAGTTTGTTAAATATGGATTAAAAGATTGTGTTATTTTTTTTTTTAATAAATTATGTGTATATAATTTTTTATTTTTATTTTTAATCAAATTCAAATTATTATAATTTTTTAAATTAAAACAATTGGTTTTTATTAATGAGTTTAAATATGTTTTTTTATTTGAATTAATATTTTTGTTTATAAAAATATTTTTAAAAATTTTTCTTTTTGTATAAAAATAACTAAACTTATTAAAACTAAATTTTTTAATTAAATTTTTATTTAACTTTTGATTACTCCCTTTCAAAAAAAAATTTTTTGATAAATTTATTTTATTTAATAATAAATTAAAGTATATAGGAGAAGTTATTTTATTTGGTTTTATTTTTTTTGAATTAATTTTTGGTATATTTAAAAAATTCATAATTAAATAAAAATTTAACGGGCTTTTTTCTATAATTAGATTTGAATAATTAATTATAAGATTTGTATTTTTAACTTTTTTTAATAAAAATAAATTATTTTTTGATAAAAATGGTTTTAATTTTGGTTTAGAATAATTTATTTTTTTTGAATAATGGTTTATTATTTCAAAAAGTGACAAATTATAATTTTCAAAATTTAAATTAAAAATATTATTAATGTTTTTTATATTTAATAAAGAAAAATTATTAATTTTTAAACTTTGTTTATATAATTTATTATTATTCAAATAAACAAACTTATTAAATCCAAATAAATTCATTTTATGACCAAATATTTTTATTTTTTTTTTATTTAAATTAATATTATTATTAACAATATTTTTATATTTTTTGGGCAAATATAAAAGACCGATTTGTTTATTTATTTTTTTTAATTTAAAGTTAAATTTATTTAATATATTTTTTTTCGAACTTAAAACAATTATTTTTTTACCATCAACATATATTACTAAACCACCGCTTTTTGCTTGTATTGCATAATTAATATTTGCAATAATATTTGATTCTAAACCAGTACCAACAATAGGCAACATTGGTTTTATAATTGGTACTGCCTGTCTTTGCATATTTGATCCCATTAAAGCTCTATTTCCATCATTATGTTCTAAAAAAGGTATTAAAGATGTAGCAATAGAAATCATTTGAATAGAATTTATAGCTATATAGTCCATTTTAATTCTAGATACTCTTTTAAACTCTTTTAATTGACGACAAGGTATATCTGTTTTACCAGGTAAAAAATTAAGTTTATTTTTTTTTATATCCCCCGGTGCAATGTTAAAATTTTTTTCTTGATCAGAAGAAAATAAAAATAAACCTTGATTTAATAAAATAAAACCCTTATAGAGTTTATAAAATGGGGTTTCAATAAAACCTTTAGAATTTAAAGATGAATAAATAGTAAATGAGTTTACTAAACCGGCATTTTGTCCTTCTGGAGTTTCAATAGGACAAATTCTACCATAGTGAGTTGGATGAATCCCTCTAATAGCCATACCAGCTGTATCTCGACTTATACCACCAGGCCCTAAGGAACTAAGTCTACGTTTATGTGTAATCTCTGCTAATGGATTTGTTTGGTCTAATAATTGAACTAAAGGATTTGTATTAAAAAATTCTCTTAATACATTATTAAATAATTTAGAATTTATTATAATTTCTAAATTTAAATTTAAATTTTTTTTATTTTTAAATTTAAATATCTGATTTTCAATTTTTACTTTATTATTAGATATTTCTAATAAATTATTTTTTTTATTAATATTATTTAATACATTAAACTGTTCAGTATTTTTTAATAAATTAAAATATTTTTTTATTTTTATTAATTCAAAATATGAAAAAAAATTTTTTTTTATATTATAAATATTATTTGAATTTTTAATAATGTCTAATTTTCTTTTAATTATATTAATTTGATCCTGTTTTACCAATATTGTAGAATTAGATATACCTTTATTTACAAAAAATCCATTTTTTAATTTATTATATGTAAAAATAAAATTTGTCGGTTTATTTAATTTATCATTTAAAATTAGTTTATCACGAATAGTTTTTTCAAAACGTAAAATTCCTGTTGTTAATTGAATTTGAATTAATTTACCGGAAGATCTTATTTGACGATTTTTTAAATCATCAATATCAGTTGGAATTTCAGTACCTTTTAAACATTGCATTAAATAAAAACAAGAAAATAATATATCTTTAGCTGTTAATAAAGTATGACTTTCAGATATATTTATTCCTAACTTTTTATTTATACGTAATCTACCAAGTTTTGACAAATTATATAAACGAGGATTTAGAAACTTTTCATATAAAAATTTTTTACCAATTTCTTTAATATTAATATTAGAATCTTGTAATTTAGATTTTACAGAAATTTTTTTAACTAACTTTTCGAAATTTTTATCTAAATTTAAATTAATATTTGAGTTTATTTTGTTTTTATTATTATAATCTAATACTAACTTTTTTTCTTGTAAACTAATATTTTTATTATCTAATGATTTAAAATGATTATATTCATTATTAATATTTAATTTATATGAATTTAAATAATTATTAAAAATAGGTAAACTTATACCTAAACAACGTAAAAAAATATTTATTGGAATTTTTGGAGTTTTTTTCATTTTTGCCCAAATATCACCGCTTTTACTATCAATTTCTAGTCTTAACCAAGTACCTCGTTGTGCTATAAAATCTGCAGAATAAAAAATTTCTTGATCTTGTTTTATTAATTTTTGAAAATAAATGCCGGGACTTCTAACAATCTGATTCATTATGATTTTAGGAGAACCATTTATTATAAAATGACCATTTTTTGTCATTAACGGTAAGTTCATCAATAATAACCAATCAATTATAGATTCTTTAGTATTATGATTAATTATCTGTAATGGGACAAACAGTTGACAATTATAAGTTTTTCTTTTTAAAATAGACTGTTTAACAGTCCATTTTGGTCGTACTAATTTATATTTATCTATATAAAATAAAATTTCAATAGTTTGATCTGAATTTGTAATTTTTTTTAATTGTTTAAATTCTTTAATTAAATCCATTTTCAAAAATTTTTGAAAACTTTCTCTTTGTAAATTAAGAAAATTAGGGATTTTAAAATTTATTAATGGATTATAAATATTTGAATAATAACAATTTATTTTAGATTTATTATTTATTTTAATAAATATATTATTTTTATTAATATTACTTTTTAACTTTTGATAAACCCTTTGAGTTTGAGTTTGAGTAATAAATTTTTGATTTTGATGACCCCTTTGGATCAAAAAAATTCCTTGGTAAAGCAAGGGAATTTGAAGCAAAGGAAATAAATTTTTATTTCTTTTTAATATCATATAATATTATAATTAATTATTTATATATTATTTACTTTATTTTAAATCTTTCACTTTTCTTTTTATTTTAATATTGATTTTTTTTTTATTTATATTATAATTTAATTAATTATTATTAATATATAGGCCCATAACTCAGTTGGTAGAGTGGTTGCCTTACAAGCAATAAGTCATCGGTTCGAGTCCGATTGGGCCTAAAATTTAATTATATATTATATAACCGAATTAATACTTAATTCGGTTATATAATATATAATATATAATTAATTAATTGTTACTTTTGCACCTGCTGCTTCTAATGCTTCTTTTGCTTCATCAGCTTCTTCTTTAGAAACACCTTCTTTTAAAGCTTTTGGTAGAGATGTTGTAAATGCTTTTGCATCTGCTAAACCTAATGATGTTAATTTACGAATTACTTTTAATACAGCAACACGTTTATCTTGAGCTACGTCTTCTACAAGAACGTCAAAAGTAGTTTTTTCTTCTACAGCTTCTTCACCTGCTGCTTCAACGTTAGCAACCATCATACCACCCGCAGGTGCTGAAGCATCAACACCAAAAACCTGTTCAATTTGAGAAACTAATTCTGTTGATTCTAATAAAGTTAATGTTTTTAATTGTTCAATAATTTGTTCTACATTGTTAGACATTTTTTTATCCCTATTATAAAAATTCGATTTACATATTATTTTTAATTATGCATAATAATAAAAATTGTAAAAGATTAAGTTTTGACTTTTGGCTTTGATGACGCCCTTGCTTTTGCAATTTGAAAAAAAAGTTTGTCCTCAAAAGAATATAAATATCCAAGGCAAAATCAAAGGTTATATTCAAACCACTTACCCCCCTGAGTAATAAACTTTTGTTTTGATGATTGCTTTTTCATCAAAAGGTTAAGGTTAATCCTCTGAGTATGGAGGAAGCAGAGGAAGCAGGGGAAGTAAAGGTTTAACGTTTTGAAAATTGTGGTGCTTTTCTAGCTTTTTTTAATCCATATTTTTTTCTTTCTTTAATTCGTGCATCTCGAGTTAAAAAACCTTTTAATTTTAACCAAGGTCTATAATTGTTTTGAAATAAGCATAAAGCTCTTGAAATACCTAGTTTTATAGCATTTGCTTGCCCTACTAACCCACCACCTTTAACAGTAATTTGAATATCAAATTTATTCTTTAATTCAAGAAAATCTAAGGGTGATTGCATTTGCATAATTAAATAAGCATTATCTTGCATATAATTAATACCAGATTGATTATTAATTATAAACTGCCCACTACCTGGGACTAATTCTACTGTTGCGATAGAAGATTTTCTACGCCCAGTAGCAATAATTTTATTAAAATTTTTAATCATTAATAATAACTCCTTTAAAATTTAGTTACGTGAATAATATTCAACAACTAATAACTCATTAATTTTTAAACCAACCCAATCTCGATTAATAATACCATTTACAACACCTATTAAATTTTCTTTATTAAAACTTAAATGATCAGGTAATTCATTATCACATTTTTGGCTTAATTGTTTCACTAATTCTTGTGAAGATTGCTTATTTTTTACTGAAATAATATCTTTTATTTTACATGAATAACTAGCGATATCAACTTTTTTTTTGTTTACTAAAATATGACCGTGCGAAACTAATTGTCTAGCTGCTAAAATAGATGGCGCCATACCTAAACGATAAACAATATTATCTAATCGCATTTCTAATAAAGTTAATAAAATTTCACCCGTTGAACCGTTTGATTTTTTTGCTTGTTTTACATAACCAATTAATTGTCTTTCATTAATATTATAATTAAAACGCAATTTTTGTTTTTCTAATAAACGTAATCCATAAGGTGATAATTTTTTTAAAAATGTCATCTTTGGTTGGCCGTGTTGACCTGGTGTATTTACTTTATTTGAATCTTTAGTTGTCAATCCGGGTAAATTACCTAACTTACGAACTAATCTTAAACGAGGTCCTCGATATTTACTCATATAATCTCCTTTTTATTTATTGATTTATAAATGGTAATAAACCAGCAACACGAGCAGTTTTAATTGCATTTGCAATTTTTCGTTGCTCTTTTGCAGTTAATCCAGTTAAATATCTTGGTAAAATTTTACCTTCAAAACTAATAAACTGTCTTAGTAATTGTAAATTTTTATAATCAATTGTTCCTTGAACGAAAGATTTATTACTATTTTTTTTATAAATCGTAATTGGGATATTTATTGTTTTTTTTATTTGTTTTTTAAAATTATATTTTTTTCTCATAAGTTTTTTTATATTTTAACTTGTTTAATTAATTCATAAAATATTTCTTGGTCTCGTACAGCTAATTGAGCTAACCATTTACGATTTATATTAATATTCAATTGTTTTAATCTATAAATAAATTGATTATAATTTAAACCATATAAACGACTTGTTATATTAATACGAGAAATCCATAAATTTCTTAAATTATTTTTTCTTTTACGTCTATCACGATATGAAAACATTAAAGCTTTCATTTTTCTTTGGTTTGCAGAACGAAAAAGTATAGAACTACTTCCACGGAATCCTTTTGTTATCTTTAATACTTTTTTACGTCTTTTACGAGCAACAAATCCACGTTTTACTCGAGTCATGTTTTCTCCTTTTTTAATGTTTTTATCAATTTTTTTTATAAAAACTAATAAAAATGTAACTTTTTTATTTATTAATATAATAAATATATAAAAAAAAAATAATTAAAAAAATTATAAAGTTACTAAAGTTTTTTTTTATTAATTATATATAAAAAATATAATTAATAAAAAAGAGGGAGTAAATTATTTTTAATATATTAGCTTTTTTTATTTTTTTTAATAAAATTAAATATTGTTTATTATAACAATGTTTTAATAAAAATAAAACGTCTTTAGTTCAGTTGGTAGAACATTGGTTTCCAAAACCAAGGGTCGTGGGTTCGAGTCCTACAAGACGTGTAAATAAATAAAACATAAGAGTTATTCTTTTTCTAATATATTAGAAAAAGAATAAATTTAATAAATTAAAATGAAAAAACTAAAGGATCAGGGAAAAAACGGTTAACTTCGATTAATAAACCAGCAGTAAAACTAATCCAAGCGAAAGCAATAACAGGTGCAGTTGAAAGATATGTTAAAAAATTTTTCATTAAAAATTCCTTCATAATAATAAAAATAGTGTTATCTTGAATTCAAAAAATAATTATTAAAATTAACTAAAAGTTTTTTTAAAAATATCACGAACTTTATCACCAGAATCAATTGTTTCTAAAGGATCTTTACGTAAACGATGTCTCAAACATAATGGTATAACTCTAAAAATATCTTGAGCAGTTACTTCATTACGACCTTCAAAAGCAGTTAATGCTTTTGCAGCCCTATTTGTTACAATATCACCTCTTAAACCATCAACATTTAACTCAGAACATATTTGTGAAATTTTTATACGAAACTCATAATTTAGATCTACCTCTTTTAATAATTTTCGAGCTTTAACAATTTTTTCACTTAACGTTTTTTGTGACTCATCGTAACTATTTCTAAATTCAATAGGATCTGAATCAAAAGCTGCACGTTGTTCAACAATTTGTACGCGTAAATCAGGCTCTTTAACAGTTCGAATTTCAGCATGCATTCCAAATCGGTCTAATAATTGGGGTCTAAGTTCACCTTCTTCCGGATTACCTGAACCAACAAGAATAAAACGGGCTGGATGACTAATAGATATACCTTCACGCTCAACTGTATTCCACCCCGATGCTGCTGAATCTAATAAAACATCAACTAAATGGTCATCTAATAAATTAACTTCATCAACATATAAAATACCTCTATTTGCTGATGCTAACAATCCAGGTTCAAAAGCTTTAATTCCTTCTGTTAAAGCTTTTTCCATATCAATTGTACCACAAACCCTATCTTCTGTAGCCCCTAATGGTAAATCAATCATTGGAATTGTTTTAGTTTCTATTTCTAATTTTTTATTATTTTTTATTTTATTAGCAACTTCTTCACTCATTAATTCGGGATCATTTGGATCGGAATTAAATGGATCATTTGCAACAACCTTCATATCTGGTAGTAAATCACTTAAAGCACGTACAGTTGTTGATTTACCTGTACCCCTATCTCCCATTACCATAACACCTCCAATCTTTGGATCAATTACATTTAATATTAATGCTAATTTCATCTCTTCTTGTCCAACTATGGATGTAAAGGGAAAAACAGGACGACTTTCTAATTCAATTTTTTCAGACATATTTTATATTAATTCTAATTAAATAATTAAATACTATTTAATATTATTATTATTTTTAATATTTAATTGTATTTATTATAATTATAACTAAAAAATATAATTATTAGTTAAATTTTTAATAAATTTATTTTGATTTTATTCTTCTTTAATTAATATAAATATCTAATCTTATTATTTATATAGATTTATAGATATAGATATATAAATTAATATAAATGATTTAAATATCTAATCTTATTATTTATATATATAGATTTATAGATATAGATATATAATTGATAATATCTATAATATAATTTATATAATATCTATAATATAATTTATATTATATCTATAATATAATATTTATAGATAATATCTATAATATAATGAATTAATTTATAGATAATAAATTATCTATAATATATCTATAATAATATAAAAGTTATAGATAATAAATTATCTATAATATAATTTTCATTTTCATTCAAACAAAAAAAAAAGTAAAAAAAATATATTAATAATATAGTCTTATAAAAAAAACTTGTCAAACCAGGTATACTTATAGCTAAATTCTTAATTTATACATATATATATTCGTTTTAATATATATTATTAAAATTAATATTATGTTTTAAATTGACATATATATATTATTAATATATACTAAAATTATTAGTTAATAAGTTTATTAATTAATAAATATATTAATAATAAAATAAAAATGGCAGTACCAAAAAAAAGAACTTCAAAATCAAAAAAAAATAAACGTAAAACAAATTGGAAAAATAAAGCAGCAAAACAAATTGTAAAAGCTATTAATTTAGCAAATATAAAATAAAATTAAGTTTGATATAATTATAAAAATATTAAACTTAATTTTATTTGGGCAGATCGAATGGTCAATTTATTAAATTTTAATTATTAAAAATGGCTCCACAAACTGAAACAAAAGCAGGTACTGGCTTTAAAGCTGGTGTAAAAGATTACCGTTTAACTTATTACACGCCTGATTATCAAGTAAAAGATACTGATATTTTAGCAGCGTTTCGTATGACTCCTCAACCAGGAGTACCAGCAGAAGAAGCAGGTGCAGCTGTTGCTGCTGAATCATCAACAGGTACTTGGACAACTGTATGGACTGATGGTTTAACATCTTTAGATCGTTATAAAGGTCGTTGTTACGATATTGAACCATTAGGAGAAGACGATCAATATATCGCTTACATTGCTTATCCTTTAGACTTATTTGAAGAAGGATCAGTTACAAACTTATTTACTTCAATTGTAGGTAACGTTTTTGGTTTTAAAGCTTTACGTGCTTTACGTTTAGAAGATTTACGTATTCCACCAGCTTATGTTAAAACATTCCAAGGTCCACCTCATGGTATTCAGGTTGAACGTGATAAATTAAACAAATATGGTCGTGGTTTATTAGGTTGTACAATTAAACCAAAATTAGGTCTTTCAGCTAAAAACTATGGACGTGCTGTTTACGAATGTTTACGAGGTGGTCTTGATTTTACAAAAGATGACGAAAACGTAAACTCACAACCTTTCATGCGTTGGCGTGACCGTTTCTTATTTGTTGCTGAAGCAATTTACAAATCTCAATCTGAAACTGGTGAGGTTAAAGGACATTACTTAAATGCAACAGCAGGTACATGTGAAGAAATGATGGAACGTGGCCAATTTGCTAAAGATTTAGGTGTTCCAATTGTTATGCATGACTATATTACTGGTGGTTTTACAGCTAACACTACATTAGCTCATTTCTGTCGTGCTAGTGGGTTATTATTACATATTCACCGTGCTATGCACGCTGTTATTGATCGTCAACGTAATCACGGTATTCACTTCCGAGTATTAGCGAAAATTTTACGTATGTCAGGTGGTGACCACTTACACTCAGGAACAGTAGTAGGTAAATTAGAAGGTGAACGTGAAATTACTTTAGGTTTCGTTGACTTAATGCGTGATGATTACATTGAAAAAGATCGTAGTCGTGGTATTTACTTTACTCAAGATTGGGTTAGTTTACCTGGTACAATGCCTGTAGCTTCAGGTGGTATTCACGTTTGGCATATGCCGGCATTAGTTGAAATCTTTGGTGATGACGCATGTTTACAATTCGGTGGTGGTACATTAGGACACCCTTGGGGTAATGCTCCAGGAGCCGCTGCAAACCGTGTAGCTTTAGAAGCTTGTACACAAGCTCGAAACGAAGGACGCGATTTAGCATCTGAAGGTGGTGATGTAATTCGTGCTGCTTGTAAATGGAGTCCTGAATTAGCTGCAGCTTGTGAAGTATGGAAAGAAATTAAATTTGAATTTGATGCTATTGATACATTATAATATTGATTTATTTATTTATTCCTAAAAATTTTATTGTTTTATTTATTAAATAATAATTTATAATATTGATTTATTTATTTATTCCTAAAAATTTTATTGTTTTATTTATTAAATAATAATTTGTTTTTCCTTATAATATTATTGTATAATAATATTATAAGGAGTAAAAAAATAATGGGGTATCGTCAAGTGGTAAGACATCGGGTTTTGGTCCCGACATGCGTAGGTTCGAATCCTTCTACCCCAGATATTGACAATAAATTTACTAATTATTATAATATCGTTTATTATTAAGTTGTAAATATTTATATTCGCGGGATAGAGTAGTCTGGTAGCTCGCAAGGCTCATAACCTTGAGGTCGTAGGTTCGAATCCTACTCCCGCTAAAAAATAGCTATTAGTATTATATTAGTATTAAAAAGTTAATATTATATTAATATTTGGTAATTTTATTATGATTTATTTAACTACCCCCAGGGGAATTCGAATCCCCGTTTCCTCCGTGAAAGGGAGATGTCCTAGGCCTCTAGACGATGGGGGCCTTGATTATTATTATTTAATATATTATGTATTATAATATATTATATAATTTTTGTCAATACTTTAGTAAAAATAATATTTTAAATTATGTTTTTTATATCTAAAAATAATATATTTTTTTAATATTAATTATAGTTTTCTCAAAAACAGTATTTTATATTAAATATATGTATTTTAACTTTTCAAAATATATAGGTAAACATAAAAATAAATAAATTTTTTTAATATTATTTTAAGTACTAATACAAATAATTTTAAAAGATATTTTAGCACCTACATTTATTATAAAAAATATAAATTCTTTGTCAAGGCTATTTAATATTTATATTTGTACCTTTATTGTGTATTAACTTTTAAATTTGCTTTATTGAATATGGTCTTTTGAATAGGAATTAAAATACTATAATTTTATTAATTAAATTCGTATATTATTTTGTACTTAAATATAGTTATTTATATATATATATATTTATTAATATTTCCTGCATTTAATTTAATTGTTTAATATTTGATTAGTGAATTTATTATTATATTATTATATAATAGAACATATATTTTATTTTATCAGCATAGTACATAGGGCTGCATCAAATACCCTTAGCGACCAATAATTTTACTTTAAAGGAAAAAGTTGATCTTTTGAATCAAACAGTTGAAAATAATAAAGATCAGTTAGTAAAAATTTGAAGCTAAAAAACTCATTTGACAAATTAGACGACGATATAAATAATATAAATGATAAATTAGATATTATATTAAGTATGCTATTTACTGCAGTAATTATATAACCGTTATACTTTTCTGTTTCTAATCGACTTTGTTTCAATTATAATGCTTTAGATTTACTCTTATTTTTATATATAAATAGCTTCTCATAAACCTAACAAATGTTTATTTTAATGTTATTCAATAGATTTATATTTTTTCAAGCTAGCTTGAAAAAATAGGTATTCTGTTTGGTTCCTTACAGCTGTCTTTCCTTTTTTGTACTGAAAATTTTTTTTTATTTTTGTACTATTTAGACCTATAAATAGCCCTTTAGTACTATAATAAATACTTTGTATTTTTACACTGTATTGTTTAACAAAAATATTTAACAAAACTAGTTACAAAAATATAATACTATTTTTATTAAAATTATTAGGTGGTACCCAGATTCGAACTGGGGAATAAAGGATTTGCAATCCCTTGCCTTACCGCTTGGCTATACCACCAAAATAAATATATTTATAAATATATATTATAAATATATATATTTATATTTATAATATATACAAATATTTCTATAAGTAAAGCTATAAAACATTTTTTAACAATTAATAATAAAATAATGAGCCGAGCTGGATTCGAACCAGCGTAGGTATAACCAGCGGAGTTACAATCCGCCCCCATTAACCACTCGGGCATCGACCCTTTATATATATATTATTATACATATAATAATAATTTGTCAATATAATTTGAATTTTAATTGAAAATATAATATAATAATAAATAAATAATTAAATATTATTTTTAAAGGGTTGCTAGCTCAATGGTAGAGTGTTCGGCTTTTAACCGATTTGTTCTGGGTTCAAATCCCAGGTAACCCAATTTATATTAATACAATTATATTAATTATATATTAATATTTGAAAAATTAATATATAATTAATATAATTATCTATAAGATTTGAATTCAAAAATTAAAATATTTTACTAACTTTTTACGTTAAAAAAGTTATTAATAAAAAATTATATTTCTTTTATGACTTTTATTTTCCAATTAACACTTTTTGCTTTTGTTTCATTATCTTTTATTCTTGTAGTTGGTGTACCTGTTATTTTTGCATCACCAAATGGTTGGACTGAAAATAAACGTGTTGTCTTTTCTGGTGTTGGAATTTGGGTTTTATTAGTTTTTGCTTTAGGGGTTTTAAATTCTTTCGTTATTTAAATTTAATTTTAATAATATTATTAAATAAATAATCTTATTAAAGTTAAATATAAAATTAAACTTTATTATATTAAATAATAATTATTTAATATAATAAATTAATATAATAAAGTTTAATATTTCTTTATTTATAATTAACAATGAAACAAAAAAATAAAAACAATTTAGTAAATTATAATAAAAATAAAAAAATTTACAAAGATAAAAAATTTAAAGTATTACAGTTATTAAAACAATTATCAATTATTTATAATTTATTAATTTTTTCAAAAAAACGCTTTAAAAACGATTTTACTAATTTTCCCTCAAATTTATTTTTTATTATATTATTACCTTTATTAGGTTATACACTAGATAAACAAAAATTTTTATCTACTAATATTAATAATTTTGAATCTTTTTTTTATAAAACATTACCTGGTTTAAATAATTTTAATAAAATAAATTTATCAAATTTAACTTGGGAAACATTTAATTATACAGAGTATTTTAAGAAAATTAATTGGAATAATTTAAAACAATTAAGTTATTTTGATAGTTCAGTTTTTATTTCTTTTAATTCAAATCTATATAATAAAAAATTTTATATTAGTACATATAATAGTTTTTCAAATAAAATAGAACTAAATATTAATAATATTAATATAGAAAAAAGTAAAAACTTAAATAAATATTTTATTAGTGGTCGTAACTTTAGTACATTTTTTAAACCATATCTATTTAACAAAAATAATTTTGTATTATTAGATAATAACAATAATTACAATAATCTTATTGTTAAAGACAATTATTGTAAAAATAATGATTTTTTAAATTTAAAATATTGGCAATATTCATTTTCTGAGTTAGATAATATTCCATTAAAATTGAATAACATATTTTATTCTTATACTAATTATGATAACAATACTCATACAAAAAAAAATAATTTTTACGTAACTGAAAAACGTAAAAGTAAAAACATATATTTAACACAGCCTTTATTCAATAATTTATTTTATTATAAAAAATTTAATTCAATAAAAAAAAGTAACTTAGTTTTTTCAAAAAATTTTAAAACTATAATTGAAAAAAAAAATAATATACTAAATTTTGAAATAGGCAATAAAAAAGTAACCTCTAATATATATAATTTTAGATTTTTTCATTATAAAATTTATAATAAACTTTTTTTATTTAAAAATTTTTTGAAATATCAAATAAATAATTTTGATAATAATAAGCTGTCAACTAGTTTTTATGATTTTATAATAACTAAAAATCATTTATTTTATAAAAAAATAAAAAAAAGTATACCTTTAACTGATAATAAATTTATTAGTATATTAAAAACTAAAAAAGAACCAAATTGGAAAAATTTAATTCGTAAAGATTTAAAAAATTTAGGTAGTACTAAAAATAAAAATTTTATTTATTATAACAAATTTATAACCAAAAATTTTAATAACAATAATAATTTAAGTAATTTACTGGTGAATCCTTTGAGTATTCAAAAGCAGGTAGAGCAGAAGGAAGAAAAATTACCTTCATTTTTAAATACAACATTTTATTTTAAAAAAAATATAATAGAAAATAATGAAATATTAAAAAATAAAATTAAAACCCCTATTTCTATTCAATCGAGAGAAAACAAAAACGCAATAATAAAAAAAAATAATAATTTTATAAATAAAATAAATGATAAAAATATAAAATTAAAAAGTTTTAAAATAAAAAATCAACAATCAAATTATTTATCTTTTGGTTCTTATTTAACTAAAATACCCAGAAATAAAAAATATTCATTTTTATATTATTTTGAAAGAGAATTTTTTTATTATTTAGAATTGTTAACACAAAAAAATAAATCAAAAATAAACACAT